AAAGAAAAGACTTATAGAATTTTTTGAATCATATATCAGTCTATCAATCAACAAGAATTTGGCACTTTTACCAACTTTATTTTAAGGAATCTCTAGATCTAGAAATTCATTTCGTACAACTGAACCTTTTCAAACTGTTTCTTTTTCAGAACCAAAAAGATTTGTGCCAAAATCACAGATGCCAAGAAGAACAGAAGGCCTTGGACTCGTAATGGATCTTGAAGCACTATTTCTGTGTCTCCCTGACCAAAACCTCCTACATTTGGATTACTTGTTAATGGTTGATCAAGCTTGATGGATTCACCTTCTGAAACAAGAAGTTCTGGTCCTGGAGGTATAATATCAACCACTTGACGTCCTTCTGATGCATCAACTATGGTTATTTCATATCCCCTTTTTTCTTTACGTGCTATTCTACTTACTATACCAGCAGATGTAGCATTATAAACTGTATTGTTACTCTTGCTACCATCAGGATAAATCTGACCCCTTCCTCTGTTCCCACCTACATATATGGGATATTTTAAGAAATGAACGTCTTTTTTCGTAGCAGGGTCGGGGGAAAGAATAGGAAAGACGATTTCACTATATTTCTGACCGGGAACAGGACCTATCACAAGAATATTTCTTTTATTAGGACGATAAAACTGAAAAGAAAGATTGCCCATCTTTTCTTTCATTTCGGGAGAAATACGATCGGGTGGGGCTAATTCGAATCCCTCGGGTAAAATAAGAACAGCTCCTACATTCAAAGCCCCTTTTTTACCATTAGCAAGAACTTGTTTCAGTTGCATATCATAAGGAATTCGAACAACTGCTTCAAATACAGTATCAGGAAGTACAGCTTGCGGAACTTCAATATCCACGGGCTTATTAGCTAAATGGCAATTGGCACATACAATTCGACCAGTTGCTTCTCGTGGATTTTCATAAACCTGCTGCGCAAAAATGGGATATGCATTTGAAATAGATGCTCGAGTTATTACATATATCATGATTGATACATAAATGGATCGAGTCATCTGTTCTTTTACCCAAGAAAAAGTCTTTCTATTTTGCATGGTCCAATCATTGATCCCCGGAATTTTTACAATAAATTTGATAGGTAGCTAGTAGAATTCCCTATCCACAAGTTTGCCATTGTATTGATTATACTGAAAGAATTGTACTAGTAGAATATAGTATGAATACCTTGAATTCAAAAGGTAGAAGTATAAAGAATAAGTAAGATGAAAAATGATTTCTTTATACACAAAGAAAGGTTCTGATTTTATTGATATCAAAAGATCTAATGAATTATTCATTCATTGAATGATAAATTACTACAAGCGAAGGAGATACACGATTTAAAAAATGGAAGATCCAATATTTCACAATTGTATCTAGAATCACTGGAAAAGTGGAAACAAGACCAGATATAATCTGATCATTCTGAGCCAATCCAAAATCATTGTAGATCGAACCAATCATTAGTTCCCAACCATGGGTCGAGTGAAATCCGATCCATAAATCAGTAACTAAAAGAATTGAAAAAGCTTTGATTGTATCACTTAAGTTATAGAGAAATTCCTGAATCCAAGAATTTAAAATTAAAAGTTCTTCATTACCCAGAAAAAAATAACCACTTAGAATAGCGAAACAGATTAGATTTGTAGAGAAATGCAAAATGATATGGAAATGAGATTCATTTTGTCTTTGGACCAATTGTATTGTTTCCTTGTGCATTCCTATACGAAGCCTTTGCATATGTGTCTCCGAGTACTCCTTTACCATCTCGTCCAACAGGAATAGTTCTTCTAATTCCATAAATTTTTCTAGAACATTTTTCTCTTGAATATCATTCAAAGGGATTTCGGATTGCCTAGTATTCCACCAATTAATAACCCAAGTTTCTAGACATTTCTTAAATGAGAGAGAAACCCACCAGGGCAAAAAGATTATAGACACAAGATATGGGAGGGAAGCCAATGCTTTCTTTTTTTTCATTCTGTATCCGTGATGTGAATTGTTAATGAACCTGTTTCATTGGTCGATTCTATCTGAGATTTCTATGAAATACGAATTATATAACAAGAGCCTATAACTCTAACAAGAATAAGGTATCAAACCTATGAATCTTTTCCTATTTTTGTTTTTGTGTAAGAATTGATTCTTTGGATCTAGAATAGAACATACAAGAAAGGCTCTTTTCGAATAAAAAAAAGTAAATATTCTTTCCATATTCCAGAGATCACAATTAGGAAAATTGTAACCAAATTCCCTTTCATTTATTCCTTTCAATGAAGACTCGAAAATCCATTTGAACTAACAAATAGAATTTGGATTTAAAGACGAACCCTACTGGATTCTTTAATTCTTTTATTTCCATTTCGAATTTGAAAGATTTCACTGTCTAACCGAAGCGCAGGGATAGGGTATCAATTCAAAGGCCTAAAAAGAGGAATTATTTTTTACGAAAACAAAAGACATGTTAGGATATTTGATGAATCTATACTTATTTACTTATTACTTATTAGACCTTTTACTAGTCTAAAGAGTGAAGCCAGACATCATGTGTATGCGTATACAAAATAGTTATTGTTCCATATACGTCTTCCCACTTTTGAGATGTATTAAGTTCCTTCTCTCATGCTGAGATTTATTCTTCAGTTCATTTCAAAAGACTTCAATGGGTACGCGCAAGAAATAGGCCAATTCGGCAGCTTTTTGTTCAATTTCTCGTGGAGTCAAATCCTCATCAGTACGGGTCAAGGGAATGGCTCCTTGACCCTTGATTTCCATATAAAGGACACGACGAGGAAAAAGACCCTCTCTCACCTCCATTCTGATTGATTGGATATCTTTCAGAAAGAAACGAAGGAAGATGCGACGATTTCTTCCAGGAAATCCCCAACGAAAAAGGGACATTATCCCTTCTTTTCTATCGAATCGGTCATAACCACTACCTACATTCCATGAAATTGTGCACCACAAATAAGAACTAATGAATAGACCTGCGATCCCATAGAAAGACATCACGATCCCTTGTGGGAAAAAAAGGATTTGCTGAGACGGAAATACGGATATCAGATTTTTACCAAGATAACTGGAAGTTCCAACCACTAAGAATCCTAGTGAACCTAAAAAAAGGATACAGGCCCAGCAAAAATTACTTGTTTTTCGAGACCCCGTTATAAGTTCTATCCATATATGTTCTGATCGCCAGTTCATACTATACTAGATCCAGTTGCATTCGATTGGAATTGAGAGAATAACCCAAATGGATTTGACTTGACTTTTATTGCTTGATCCCGAAGTAACTTTCATCAACTAGCAGCATTCCGACAGGAACCATTAGGAAGAATTGGTTAGATACATTGAGTTTCTATTTCAAAAATTTTTCAAAAAAGATTTGCTGATCATTTTGAATTTCATCATTTAATGGATTAAGCTATAACCGCATATACATGCATTAATGCCGTATATTATGCATCGGTATACATAACAAAACAACTCTTTCATTTATTTTCGGAAAGGCCAAATATCATATATCCTACCATATTACATTAAAAAAAGTATCTGTATGATGATCCAGTGTTGAAATAAATTGATGAGATTTCATCATATTTAGACAATCTTATTTCTTTGGACATAAAGAGATAAAGAAGCCATTGCGATTGCCGGAAAGACTAGGCCCACTAAAGGAACAAAAATAGAGGGAAAGTTCAAATCTATCATAGAATGGGTACCTCAATTTCATATTTGTACCTATTATAAATTTTAATTATAAAGATATATTCTAATAAGTCTATCTATTCATTATTAATATTAATATTAATCTATTAAAAAGAAATTAGAAAGAATATTAAGATAATATTAATATGAAGTATTTAATAATCAATAACGAATGTAGAACTCAATGAAGTATGCCTATTCCTCTTTCGACACGAATATGTATGAGAATCCCCTTTCTTTAATAAATTGGATTCTTCTTCTCCCATCCTTATCTTCATCGTCTTTCTATCTTTACCTTTTAAAACACCTTTTTTGTTTTGAAAGGTAAAGATAGAAAAGAGTTTCTTATGAGTTTCCAATTTTAACCAATCTTATCCAACAAACAGGGATTCCTAGTGAAAAACCGGGGGTTCTCACTAAAGAAAAAGAACTTCTATATTCTTCTTATTTGTTATTTGAATATTTCTATTTTCTTTATTTGATTTTAGATTTATTTTTCTTTAGTATTTTCTTTTCATTTTTTCGATATATTTTTTTATCTCTTTTTCGTTGTTCTATTGTTCTATATATGAATAATATATGAATAATGAATATATATGAATAATGAATATGTCAAAAGAACGGAAAAAATCATTTTTATTTCCCTAATTTCTCGGAAGGATAAAGAAATTCTTTTTTATCTTGTCGATAGAGGGATGCTTGTTTCTAATCAGGAAGAGAGATAGAATAAAAAAAGTATCCGGGCCAAAAAGTCATTATCCAAAACTTCTGACTCTTACTACACTTATAACTGATGTCTCCAAAGAAAACACTATCTTCTTAGTTTTGTTTTTTTCATTATAATGAACTAAATGCGTATTCGCTACAAATAAAAATAACTGAAGCTAATGTTATACTTCCATTTGAAAATGAATAATTTAAATCTTTTTGAAATTTTTTTTTTAATCTTGGTTCAAGGGAAGGAAACCATGTAGCTGAAATAACTCATTCAGAACACCTTTTAAAGGATTACGTGGTACAATTGGGTCGAATAAGCCCTTATGGAATAAATACTCAGCCGCTTGTGAACCGTCGGGTACTGTCTTTTTCAATGTTTGTTCAATTACTCTTTTACCCGCAAACGCAATGTAGGCATTAGGTTCAGCAATAATGATATCTCCCAACATACCAAAACTTGCTGTAACTCCGCCAGTTGTAGGAGATGTAAGGATTGATACATAAAATAACTTTTTATTTGATTGATAATCATATGAAGCAGAAGATATTTTAGCCATTTGCATTAAGCT